GTTTCTTTTTAAGAACCAAAAAGATTTGTGCCAAAATAATAGATGCAAAAAAGAACAAAAGGCCTTGGACACGTAATGGATCTTGAAGTACTATTTCCGCTTCCCTCTGACCAAATCCACCTACATTAGGATTGCTCGTTAATGGTTGATCAAGTTTGATAGATTCGCCCTCTGAAATAAGAAGTTCTGGTCCTGGAGGGATAATATCAACCACTTGACGCCCATCCAATGCATCCACTAGGGTTATTTCATATCCTCCTTTTTCTTTTCGTATTATTTTGCTTACTATACCCGCTACTGTAGCATTATAAACATTATTATTACTCTTACTCCCATCGGGATAAATCTGGCCCCTTCCTCTGTTCCCGCCTACATATATGGGATATTTAAAAAAGTAAACATCTTTCTTAGTAGCAGGGTCCGGAGAAAGAATAGGAAAGGTGATTTCACTATATTTTTTACCAGGAACAGGACCTATCACAAGAATATTTTTTTTAGTGGGACGATAGTTCTGAAAAGACAGATTGCCTATCTTTTCTTTAATCTCGGGTGAAATACGATCGGGGGGGGCTAATTCAAACCCCTCAGGTAAAATAAGAACAGCCCCCACATTCAAAGCTCCTTTTTTACCATTCCCAAGAACTTGTTTCAGTTGCATATCATAAGGAATTCGAACAACTGCTTCAAATACAGTATCAGGAAGTACAGCTTGTGGAACCTCAATATCCACGGGCTTATTAGCTAAATGGCAGTTGGCACAGACAATACGGCCGGTCGCTTCTCGTGGATTTTCATAACCTTGCTGTGCAAAAATGGGATATGCATTTGAAACAGGTGCCCCAGTTATTATATATATCATGAGCGATACGGAAATGGATCGAGTAATCTCTGCCTTTATCCAAGAAAAGGTATTTCTAGTTTGCATGGTCCAATCATTGATTCCGAAAATTTCTACAATAAAATTAGGTAGGTTACTAGTATAGTTCCCTATCCCCGATTCTGCTATTTACTGAAATAATTTTACTCGAATCTAGGAGGAATTCTCCTAGATGGGTAGTAAGGAATAAGTCCAATTTTTAATGTTTTACTTATGTACAAAGTAACACAAACCTGAAAATTTTATCAGTTATCAGTGGATCATTTTTCAGTCATTTATTGAATGATAAATCACTACAAGTGACGGAGATACACGATTTAAATAGCGGAAGATCCAATATTTAAAAATTGTATCTAGAATGACTGGAAAAGTGGAAACAAGACCGGATATAATTTGCTCATTATGAGCAAATCCAAAATCTTTGTAAACAGAGCCAATCATTAGTTCCCAACCATGGGGCGAATGGAATCCTATACATAAATCAGTTAATAAAAGAATAGAAAAAGCTTTTATTGTGTCACTTAAGTTATATAGGAACTCTTGAACCCAAGAGTTAAGAATAAAAAGTTCTTCAGTACCTAGAATAGAATAAACACTTAGAATAGCGAAACAGATTATATTTGTCGAGAAGTGCAAAATCATATGGATACGATCATGATTGTACATCTTGATCAATTGGATTGTTTCTTTGTAAATTCCAATACGAAGCTTTTGTAGATGTGTTTCAGGGTATTCTTTTAGCATTTCGTCCAAGAGGAAGAGTCCCTCTAATTCTATAACTTTTTTAAAAATATTTTTTTCTTGAATATGATTAAACAAAATTTCAGATTGTCCAGTATTCCACCAATTCGTAACCCAAGATTCTAAGCTTTTTTTAAATGAAAGAGAAATCCACCAGGGGAAAAATACTATAGATGCAAGATATAGAAGGGGAATGAATGCTTTCGTTTTTGCCATTTTTGAATCTTTTATTTTTTTTTTAATGAACTCACCTCATTCGTCAACTTGATACAATACTTAATATTCCCATCAAACATAAGTTGTATTACAAGTCATGTCATATTGATCCTATTATGAATCTATTCTCTGTTTTTTATTTGTGATTCAGTGTTTAGTCCTTGAATTTCGAAACAATACAAAAATAGAAAAACAAAGAGTCCACTTCTAAAATTCGAATGAAGAAAAAAAAAATATCTATTATTTCTATTTCTAAATATAACAATTGCTCAAATTTGAAGCAATCGCCCCCTTTCAATGAATACACGAAAGAACCCCTTCTGGTAATGAATATTATTTGAATTTACAGGTAAAAGAAGTCCCTTTCTATTCTATCAAAATCTCAAATATAAAAAAAAATTATCGTTTTTTCCCTCTTGTTAAAAACTAAGAATATGAAAGCATTCATTCTTCACTTGATTTTTCAAAATACTTCAATTGGTACACGCAAGAAATAGGCCAATTCGGCAGCTTTTTTCTCAATTTCTTGTGGGGTCAAATTCGTCTCATTACGAGTCAAGGGAATGGCCCCCTGGCCTCTGATTTCCATATAAAGGATACGATGTGCATAAATACCCTCTTTCACTTCTATTCTGATGGATTGAATGTCTTTCATAAGGAATCGAAGGAAGATGCGACGATTTTTTCCAGGAAATCCCCAACGAAAAATAGACACTATTCCTTCTTTTCTATCGAATCGATCATAACCGCTACCTACATTCCACGAAATTGTGCACCACAGATAAGAACTAATAAAAAGACCTGCGATCCCATAGAAAGACATCACGATCCCCTGTGGAAAAAAAATGATTTGCTGAGACGGAAATAAAGATATCAAATCTCTACCAAGATAACTGGAAGTTCCAACGAATAAAAACCCTAATGAACCGAAAAAAAGGATAAAGGCCCAGCAGAAATTGCTTGTTTTTCGAGATCCCCTTAAAAATTCTATCCATATATGTTCTGATCGCCAACTCATACTAGATCTAATTGCATTTTATTGGAATTGGAAGAATAAAAAAAAATAACCGAAAGAAATTTTACTTTTTTTTGTTTCCGAAGTAACTCTCATCAACTAGTATTGTTCTGATGTGAATCTTTAAGAATAATTCATCGAATTGCTTAGATCTAAAATAATAACATCAACTTACATATAATTTCCTATAGATACCTATATACATATAGATATATTTACTTTATATCTATCTATATCTCAAATATTCGCCCCGATTTCGATCTATTCGATTATTTGTTTTCAACTATTTATAATTTATTTACTCAGATATCATGGATAATCGCTTATGTAAGGAGTAAGCTACATGTTATACTATATTCTACTAAATAAATATCTATGTTCTGGTAGAAGTCTCATTCTTAAAAATAGATATATACAAGATTTTGCACCATCATATTTAAAAATAAAAAATCTTGTTTTTTTGAACATGAAGAGATAAAGAAGCCATTGCAATTGCCGGAAAAACTAAGCCTACTAAAGGCACAAAAATAGAGGGTAAGTTGTTGAAAGTTGTCATAGAATGGATACCTCGATTTAATAGACTTAATATTTGTACCTGTTATTTTTTATTATTGTTATGTTATTTATTCTAATTATATTAATATTTTTATCTCTTATTTATTGTTAGAAAGATATCTTAGAATTATTATAATGCATATATTGATATATATAATTATTAAAATTTCTTATACTAATTCTAGAATCATTAGAATTAAATTAATTTAGAATTATATATACGTGAGTATATATATATATGGAAAAAGAATGTAGAACGGACTTTTCATTGAAATTCTTTAAAATGGAATAAAGATTTTCTTAGAAATTCACAAAAAATTCGTTAGAATCTGATTTGATCCAACAACAAGAATTCTTAGCAAATCTACGGATTTGATTCTCTGGAGATATAGAAAGATACAAAACTCTATGCCGATAGTTTCTATAGTCGAATTTTATATCTATATTGAAGAAGGGAACATGAAATTAGTTTAATTCCCCTTGGCTAATTAAATTCTTTCCTGGAAGAAAGAATTCGCTCTTTTATGTTGTTTGATAGAGGTTTCCTAATTAGTAATTAGGAATATTTGTAAAAAAAAAAAAAGAATCCACATGATTCTTTCTACAATTAAATCTTATGTTACCCAAGAAAAATCCATTCTTTGGATTTTTTACTTGTATTCCTATAAACTAAATAAATAACTACTGGTTGATCACAAATCCATTTTTTTTTATTATTTATTTTGATTAAGGCTCTACTTGATTGAATTTTGATTCAAAGGAAAGAAAACATGGAGGTGAAATAACTCACTCAAAATACCTTTTAAAGGATTACGTGGTACGATTGGATCGAATAAGCCCTTATGGAATAAATATTCAGCCGACTGTGAACCCTCAGGTAATGTCTTATTCAATGTTTGTTCAATTACTCTTTTACCCGCAAATGCAATGTAAGCATTGGGTTCGGCAATAATGATATCCCCCAACATACCAAAACTAGCTGTCACCCCACCTGTAGTCGGAGATGTAAGAATTGATACATAGAATAAGTTTTTATTTGATTGATAATGATATAAAGCGGAAGATATTTTAGCCATTTGCATCAAGCTCAAACTTCCTTCTTGCATGCGTGCTCCTCCAGAAGCACAAACTAAAATAAGAGGTAAAAATTGATTGCTAGCATACTCGATCAAACGGGTGATTTTCTCGCCTACTACAGATCCCATACTACCCCCCATAAACTGAAAATCCATAACCCCAATTGCTACGGGAATACCATTTAATTGACCTGTGCCTGTTTGAACAGCTTCAGTCAATCCTGTCTTTCTTTGATAAGAATCAATACGATCTTTATAAGGTTCCTCTTCCGAATGAAATTCAATGGGATCTAGAGAGACCATGTCTTCATCCATAGGAGCCCAAGTACCTGGATCAATCGAAAGGTCGATTCTATCTGAACTACTCATTTTCAAATGATATCCACATTGTTCACAAATATTCATTTTTGATTTCAAAAATTTCTTATAATTTAATCCATAACAATTTTCGCATTGAACCCACAAATGTCTGTATTTTTGAGTAACATCTAGATCATTAGAACTTTCTGTTCTAGTGAAA